GCCGATGCCGAGATCTAACTTCCTCCAACTTTTATTCAGAATTGGAAGCTCCTACAACATACTGGATCGATGACCCTTGGAAAAAGGGGAAGAAGCTTTTTCAATCTTTTTTTCTTTCAAAAAGACATCATCAATCATCGAAAAAATCAAACAACTAGAGAAAAGCCGGCTATCGGAATCGAACCGATGACCATCGCATTACAAATGCGATGCTCTAACCTCTGAGCTAAGCGGGCTTAAATAATAGAAATTGTACATGCATAGAGATCCTACGATCTTATCTATTAACTTTCATTCTTAGCTATTCATAAAGAATAGACTAGAGAATAGAATTTCAAATAAATGTTGAATACTAGAGAACATAACCATTAATATAACAATTACTAGAACTTAGCGAGGATATATATTATAGAATTTGGATTTCTTTATCAATTCCATATTGATCACTAATAAATATCTGACTCTTAATTAGATAATAAGATTTTTTTTTTCATTACATTTTAAATTTTTTCTAACCTAATTTTCTTAATCGATTCTATTCGATTATTACATATTATAGAATATATTATTACATATTATAGAATAAACATAATATTCTATTATTATTCTATATATATATATTTTTAGTTATTCGAAATCGGATCAAATATTGATTCTTATTAGATCCATTTTCTAAATTCTACATTTGTTCTATTCTAATTGCAAATAATTAGGCTTTCGACTATTCTATTCGAATTAGAAATTAATTGAATAAAAAAGTAGTTCTAGCTATTCTATTCTAAATGATTAATAGAAATAATTAATTAATATTTACTAAATTTCAATTTGAGTTCTTTTTGCTTATGTTCTATAGGATCTTCCTTAAGGAAAGGACAAGCAGAAAATGAAATTAACGAGAAAGATACAATCCATATAAATGGAATCCATATTAGAATGAGACATTTCTCCATTTTTGCTTTCGTTGGAAAAGGGGCGGAAGAAAAGACGAAAAAAAGAATCGACCGTTCGAGTATTCCACCTGATTGCGTGAGAAAAATGAGAGTAAGAGGGGCATATATATTTTATGCTAGTATATATCCATCTAGATTGAATTGCGAATACAGAAAGGATAGAATCATTTCTGACAAGAAACCAAAACGCCTTTCCGTATAGGAATCCATATCTACAGAATTCGACTGTTTCCGCAGAAATGAAAAAAAAAAAAAGGGGGGGGGATAACAGCATTGAGTTCCTAAAACAAGGGGGATATGGCGAAATTGGTAGACGCTACGGACTTAATTGGGTTGAGCCTTAGTATGGAAACCTACTAAGTGATAACTTTCAAATTCAGAGAAACCCAGGAATTAAAAAAGGGCAATCCTGAGCCAAATACTCTTTTCCAAGAACAAACAAGGGTTCAGAAAGCGCAAAAGGGGTATAGGTGCAGAGACTCAACGGAAGCTGTTCTAACAAATGGAGTTGACTTCCCCTTTTTGGTAAAGAAAAAAGAAAGTAAAAGGAATCCTTCTATCGAAGAAACTCCATAAAGGATGAAGAATAAGGGTATATAGACTATGTATACGCAATGAAAAACTATCTCAAAAATCACAACCGAATCCTTATTTCTTTTTATGAAAAAAAAAAAATTGTTATGAATCGATTCTAAGTTTAAGAAAGAATCGAATATTCCTTACTCAAATCCTTCACTCCATCCCCATAGTCTGATCAATCTTTTCTTTTGACTTTTGAAGAATTGATTAATCGGACGAGAATAAAGATAGAGTCCCATTCTACATGTCAATATCAATACAGACAACAATGAAATTTAGAGTAAAAGGAAAATCCGTCGACTTTATAAATCGTGAGGGTTCAAGTCCCTCTATCCCCACCCCCCCAAAAAAAAAAGCCCCATTTACTCCCTAACCATTTCTCCTCCCCTCTCCTTTTTTTTTGTTAGTGGTTCAAAATTTGGTAGGTTTCTCATCTATCCTACTCTTTTCCATTTCAAAAGGGATCTGGGCATTTTTTTTTCTCTTATCACATATCACAAGTCGTGGGGTATATAGGATAGGCGTAGAAATGAACACCTTTGAGCAAGGAATCCCTATTTGAATGATTCCCAATCCATATTTTTGTTCATACTGAAACTTTAAAAATCTTCTTTTTGAAGATTCAAGAAAAGAAATTTTTAATACTTTTTTCTTTTTTAATTGACATAGACCCAAGCCATCTAGTAAGATGAGGATGGTGTGTCGGAAATGGTCGGGATAGCTCAGCTGGTAGAGCAGAGGACTGAAAATCCTCGTGTCACCAGTTCAAATCTGGTTCCTGGCATATGATTAATATCTATGAGTATCTCTCACTACAAATTAAGTGGTATGGCTCGCCATACATATTCATTAAGAGTATAGATCATGATACATACATAATCATGATACATACATACTTATCCATCTAGCTAGATGTCTGGGAATAGTTTTGTCTTTATTTTTTTTTTTTTTCGATTTCTTCCTTCTCCCTA